CTATTATTAATATTAATATTAAATATATTAATATAATTATTAATAATAATTAGACCTACATTTAGGTATACAATTTAACCAAAAATATAAATAAAAATTAAAAATGAAATTTGAATATTTAAGAAGTCCTTTAGATCAATTTGAAATAAAAGATTTTTTTAGTGTAAATTGAGGTATATTTAATCAAAGTATTTCTTTAACTAATATAGGTTTATACTTAACAATAGGTGTATTTATTTTATTATGAATAAATTTTTTTGTTACATGATCTGATAAATTAGTTTCAAATTCTTGAACAATTTCAAAAGAATCTATATATGCAAGTATACATAGTATAGTTATAAATCAAATTAACCCTAATAAAGGTCAAATTTATTTTCCTTTTATTTATGTATTATTTATGTTTATTTTAATAAATAATTTAATAGGATTAATACCTTATAGTTTTGCTTCAACATCACATTTTATATTAACATTTTTTATTAGTTTTACTATAGTATTGGGTGCAACATTTTTAGGTTTTCAAAAACATGGATTAAAATTCTTTTCATTTTTTGTACCATCAGGTTGTCCTTTAGGTTTATTACCTTTATTAGTTTTAATTGAATTTATTTCTTATTTAGCTCGTAATATCTCTTTAGGTTTACGTTTAAGTGCTAATATTTTAAGTGGTCATATGTTACTTGTTATTTTAAGTGGTTTTACATATAAAATAATGAAATCAGGATTATTATTCTTTGTTTTAGGTTTAGTACCTTTAGCTTTTATTTTAGCCTTTTCAGGTTTAGAATTAGGTATAGCCTTTATACAAAGTCAAGTTTTTGTTGTATTAACTTGTAGTTATATAAAAGATTCTTTGGATTTACATTAAATAATATATCTTAATTTAAATAAAATATATTAATAAATTCATAATTTAAATATAAAATATATAGATAGAGGAAAGTCCTTTATTTAATAAAAGTTTATATATATATAGGTATATATAATATATTAATTAGAATTAAAGATTATTAACAGAAACAAAAAAAAAAAATTAATAATACAGATATTAATCTAATGAACAATAAGCTAACATAAAATATTAATTTAGAATTATATATATATACAAAATTTGGCTTAATTATATTAAATTATAAACCTTATTTATATATTATAAAGTAAATCTAAATACAACTATTAATTAATTATATTTTTTTTTATATTAAAAGTATAAATATTTAAGAGTTTATAAATTTATTAATTAATATTATATAATATAATATTAAAAAAAAAAAATAAATTTAAGATTAAGAATAAGACAAATTCACTAATAAAATACCCCCACCTATGGAAGATATTTCATTTTTTATTAAAAATGTTTATCTTCCAAATCTTATCTTCTCCTTTATTACCGCTGGAGAATCTAATTTTTATTATTTATGATAAAAAATATAAAAAACAAAACTTTCTTAAGATCTAACTCTCTTCCTTTTGGTAGACGTGATTCATCTATATATTTCTACGAAGTAGACAGACTTAAAAGAATTAGTGTATCTGTTTCTTTTATTTCTAACCTTTCTAAAGTAAAGGTAAATAATAATACTCCTGAATTCGCCTCTAAATTTGTTAATTCTTTTTTAGATCAACTTTATCTTGTATGTAATTTAATAATACACCACTCATAGAATATTTTAATTTATCTATTGTATTACTATCTATTTGATTTATACCTAAGATGTATTCTTTATCATATTTTATATGATAAAATTTATAATTCTCATCAAAATCTACTATATGATCTCTATGTAATTTTGGATGAAATCTAGACTTATCTCTAATTAAATCCAAGAAATTAATTTATTTATCTTTTATCTTTAAGTATATATAACTTATCTTATTATCTTTTATATCTACTTTTAGTAAATTATTTAATGATTCTACATTAGTAGAAATAGGTATACTAGTATATTGTGTATAATTCTTTTGTTCCTTTTCAGGAACATTTGTTATTTTTAATTCTTCTAATAACCTCTTCTGTACTTCAGAAAAGGTTATATCTATATATATAACATCCTCTATTGTAATATCGTATAAAAAGAAATATTCTTCTAATCTTGAATTTACATCATCAAATAATTTGTTTATATCTTCTATATCTTTATATGTAAATCCAAATTGTGTACCACAGATTATATACTGTTTCTTATTAAATCTTACTTTAATATAAACTGTATAATAACTTTTAGGTATTATACTATCTATCTTTTCTTTAAAAAAGTCTAGATTATCTACTTCATAAGTATTAAATGTTACCCGAACAGGTTTAGATTTATTTAATAAATATGTAGAGGGGATTTCTGATTTAAATATTCTATTTAAATCTGTTTGAGTATTATTACTAGTTGATCTACCGAGAAGCAAATTGCGAAATTGAGTTTTTTTATTTTTTTTTAACATTGAATTTTTTTAATTGTTTATATTTGTGTTTAAATGGTTTACCTAAATGTAGGGGTAATAATATTAAAAATTTAAATATATAGTTATATAAAAAAAAACTATAAACTATATTTATTATCTTTTGTTAACATATATATATATTTGAGATAATAAACATTATAAGAGTGACAAAAAGATTAGCTATAATCTGTCACTCTTAAAAAGAAAAAATTATATGAGTTTGATGATGGCTCTGATTGAATGCTATCCAAGTAGTTGACACATGCTAATCGAACGTCATTATTATAAAATAATGAAGTGGTGTACAGGTGAGAAATATATTCTGGCTACCTTAAAGAAAGGGGAAAATCCCTTATTAAAAAAAAAAAACAAATTGTTTTGCTTTAAGATGTTAATAAATATAACGGTAAGTAGTAGATAAGGTAATAACTTAACTAGCGTAAACTCCGTAGTCGTAACTGAGAAGTTGATCGATCACATTGGGTCTGAAAAAACCCCAAGGCGTATTAGTACAGCAGTGAGGAATATTGGTCAATGGCCTAAAGGCTGAACCAGCAACTTGGAAGAATGAGATGTTGCATCATTTTTTAGCAGCTTTGCATGCATGAAGTTCTAAATAAATTAATGATAATGACAATTATTTATTTATAAGTCTTGACAAAATTACGTGCCAGCAGTCGCGGTAATACGTAAGAGACTAGTGTTGATCATTTTTAATGGGTTTAAAGTGTACTTAGACGGTAAAAAAGCCCAAAAGGGTACTTTTTTACTAGAGTTTTATAAAAGAAGAAGAGAATTTTTGGAGTAGAGATGAAATTTTTTGATACTAAAAGGACTGATAAGCGTAGGCAATCTTCTATTTAAATACTGACGTTGAAGGACGAAGGCTTGGGTAGCAATAAGGATTAGATACCCTAGTAGTCCAAGCAGAAAATTATGAATGTCATAAGTTTGATATAAATTGAGCTTATAAATGAAAGTGAAAGCATTCCACCTCAAAAGTAAGATGGCAACATTGAAACTGAAATCATTAGACCGTTTTTAAAACCAGTAGTGAAGTATGTTATTTAATTCGATAACCCGCGAATAACCTTACCACAATTTGAATAATATTAATTTATTACAAGCGCTGCACGGCTGTCTTAAGATAATGTCGTGAGATTTGGACACTCTAATTAACTAAAACCCAAATATTATTTTTATAAAAAAATAATATGTTTCATGGCTTGTAATTGGAGCATAGGGCATAAGACAAGTCATCATGGCCAAAATATTGTGGGCTATAGACGTGCCGCAGATACCATAACAAAAGGATGCTATCTTGTGAAAAGGAGCTAATCCTTAAAATTGGTTAATAAGAATTGTAATCTGTAACTCGATTACATGAATAAGGAATTACTAGTAATCGTGAATCACTACGTCACGGTGAATTTGTTTTTAATTGGGTACTAACCACTCGTCAGGCGCTGAAAGAAGTATGTGCAATAAGTTTGATTTGTATTTATTAAATTATATATATTTATTTATATATTAATAAATATATAATTTTCGTATGTGTGACTTTGATTGGTGTTAAGTCGAAATACGGTTCGTGTAATGGAAATTGCACGGGATTGATTAGCCTTAACAAAAAAATTTTATACACTTCGGTGTATTAGGAAGGTTTCGTTTGTTGGATTACGAGTTAGGCTGTAAACCTAATGGCTTTTAGTCGTCGAAGGTTCGATTCCCTCTCTTCCTAAGGTTGTATAAATTGCTCCCCCTGTTTATACAATCTTAAAAATTAGTAAGGGGGTGAAGATAAAAAAAAAAAATTAATTATTGTTTAGCGAGCTCAATATAAGATTATTTATGAGAAAAAAAAAAATTATGTTTTTAATTAATAATGATAGTATATCAGAATTATGAGTTAGTAGTAATGTTTTAGATATTTTTATTATTTTTGGTTTATATTTTGCTATTAATACTATAATAAATTCTAATCCAATATTAGCTGTATTATTTTTGATAGCTTTATTTTCAGTTATTTCTTTATACTTAATTATATTAGATTTAGTATTTTTAGGTTTATCTTATTTACTTGTTTATATTGGTGCAGTTTCTATTTTATTTTTATTTATATTAATGTTAATTAACGTTAGAATAGCTGAATTATTAAATAATAATAATAATTATATACCTCTTTCTATTTTTGTTATTTTACCTTTTCTATATATATTAGGACAAATTTTACCTAATAAAAATAACTTTTTATTAAATAATGATATATCTATTCTATCTATTATTAAAGATGATATAAATTTTGTAAGTAGTAATAATTGAGATTTAAATTTAATAGGTCTTACTGATATTAATAATATAGGAAATATTATGTATTCTGTTTATTCAATTTGATTGATAATAATATCTTTAATTCTTTTATTAAGTATGATAGGGGCTATAGCAATTACAATTAAACTTAAAAATTAATTAGATGAAAATATATATAAGTAATACATATAGTATATTATTTTATTATAAGTATGAAATTGCAATTTCATCCTTATCATTTAGTATCACCATCACCTTGACCTTTATATACTAGTACAACTTTATTTGTTTTAACTACAACAGGTGTATTAAGTATGCATGGTTTTACTAATTGTTGATACATATTTATATTAGCTCTTATGAATCTAATAATGTCTATGTCTTTATGATTTAGAGATATTATTTCAGAGGGAACATATTTAGGTAATCATACATATGCAGTTCAAAGAGGTTTAAATATAGGTGTAGGATTATTTATAGTATCAGAAGCTTTATTTTTCTTAGCTATTTTTTGAACATTTTTTCATAGTTCTTTATCACCAAATATAGAATTAGGTGCTCAATGACCCCCTTTAGGTATAAACGGTATAAATCCTTTTGAATTACCTTTATTAAATACAATAATATTATTATCATCAGGTGTAACTGTTACTTATAGTCATCATTCATTAATACAAGGTAACAGAAGTGGAGCTTTATATGGTTTAATTTATACAATAATATTAGCTGTTATATTTACTTTATTTCAAGGTGTAGAATATACAGTATCATCTTTTACTATATCAGATGGTGTATATGCTTCTTGTTTTTATTTTGGTACAGGTTTTCATGGTTTACATGTTATTATAGGTACTTGTTTTTTATTTGTTGGTTTTTGAAGATTATTAGCATATCATTTAACAGATCATCATCATTTAGGTTTAGAATCTGGTATTCTTTATTGACATTTTGTTGACGTTGTTTGATTATTTCTTTACTTCTCAGTTTATTACTGAGGTTATTAATAAAAAAAAAAAATTAATTATTTTGTTTAGCGAGCTCAATATAAGATTATTTATGAGAAAAAAAAAAATAATAAAAATGACAGAAACAATATTAACTACAATTCAAGACTTAATTCAGCTAAGTGGTATAGCTGGTATTTATAGTGGAGAAATAGTAGACTTATTTTCCTCTGCCCCATTCCCCGATTTACCTATAAATGCTCAGAATTTCATCCCAATAAATAGGATAGATGAGTTTCATTATAGTTTATTAAGTGATTTAGTGGTAGATAATAATATATTAGAAAATAAAAAATTTGAATTCGAAACTCTTGTAAACAAAGCAGAAGAAATCCATGAATATATTGGGAATAATGAAATATCTGGGGATGAAATGATATTAAAAAGGGAAGAACTAGAAAAATCTTTAAAAAATATTAAAGAATTTTATATTAATAATAGCGAATGCCCAGATGCTCATATAGAAGAAGAATTAAGTAATTGATTTAAACATCATTATTCTAATTTTGAAGAAGTAAACTATGTAGTAAAACGTACTAACCAATTAGAAGTTTGACACAATTTACACAAAAAGTTAGATATAGATGCTACTTTAGTTAGTAAAGAAAAAAAATTTAATTTAACTAAAGAAGATCAAGAAACTTTTTCTAAAGCTTTTAAAGAACTAAGGGAACAACAATTAAAAAAATAAAATAACTTTTGTTTTTTTTTTAATACCAATTATAATATAATTGGTGTTAAGACTTTAGTTCAATGGTAGAACGTATGACTTTTAATCATTATTGTATGAGTTCGAATCTCATAAGTCTTATAATGACCATAGGTTAATGGTAGACTCTTCGCGTACCATGTGAAATGTGTCGATTCGAATTCGACTGGTCATAAAAATAAGGTTATAAAATTATTAAATTAATAACAAAGTATTATAGGGTTAGTAACTTAATAGGTAAAGGATTTTCTTGTCGAGAAAATAGATATCGGATCGTTGCCGATTTAACCCGTAAGGAAAAGTAGCCATTGGAAAGGTAAGATATTTGCTAAATATTGTGTAGTACACCTAGATGTTCGAATCATCTCTTTTCCGTACATATATATAATTAGATTCCTTAACTTAAAGGTAAAGTATACTTTTGATAAGAGTAGGATTAGCGTTCAATTCGCTAAGGAATCAAAAAAAAAAATAAACATATATTTATATATTAAGAGTATAGTTTAAGGGTAGAATTGGAAGCTTCAAACTTCAAGATCTCAGTTCAAATCTGAGTGCTCTTGGATATGAAGTAAAAAGAAGATAATAAATATTATAAAGAGAATTGACTGAGTGGTTTAAAGTGGTAAGCTTGAAACTTATTTGGTATAAATGACCGCATCCGTTCGAATCGGATATTCTCTGATAAACAGGTTAGAGCCAGGTGGTTAGGCGTCTCAATTGGGATGAGGAATTGTTATGTTCGAATCATAATAACCTGAAATAATTATATGAAGATAATATATGTAAGATATAATTTTTATTAATTTAAAATAAGTATATAAAGAAACTATTATGGATAATTAGCTATATATTAAAGAAATTTAGAATATACTAATTTCTAATATAAATTAAATAAATAAATAAAGTGAATTGAAATATCTTAATAACTTTAAAGAAAAAAAATCAAACGAGATTCTAAATTTAATGATAAGTTAAAATTAGAGAAGCTTAAAAGTAAAATGGGAAAAACCTGTTTGAATAAAGGGGAACCTTCCTCTAAGGCTAAATATAATATATAAGCGATAGAGAAAGTACCGTGAGGGAAAATTTGAAATAGTAGTTTTATAAGCAGCTCAAGAGAAATTTTAAATAAATAATATGAGCGTACCTTTTGTATAATGGGTCAGCAAGTTAGTGTTAGAAGCAAGCAAATAAAAATTTGCCTAGATAAACCAATTATGAGAAAATGATAAAGTTTCTAATATTAGACCCGAAGACTAGTGATCTTACCATAATCAGGATTATAAAGGTCCGAACGGGTTAAATTAACAATAAGCAGTTAAAAATAGCCCGAGTAGAAATAAACTTTCTGCTAAATATCATCAAATTGACGGGGAGTCCCTAAAGCAATCTTAACTAATTATACATGGTAACATAGTATAAGGCGCAGGTAATGACTCGCGAGATAGTAAAATAAAGATTGATGTACGTAAGGAAATGGGTAATCCGCAGCCAACCTCCTTAATGGAGAAAGGTTCATCGACTAGAAGGTGATAGGCGCAAGCTTAATGTATAGTCAAGCCTCAATGGAAACATTGCAGGATAATATAGTTTAAATCAATCTTTTTCCTTTTAATATTATGATTTTATTACCTTCAATTTAAATATTTGAATAATAGACGAGTAATTATTACAAGTAAATACCCGTAGCAGCTACAAGCAAAGTACACGTAGAAATGTACTCGGGTCATTAGAAGGTTAGCACCCTAAACTAGTGATAGAATTGAAAGAATAATCTCTAAAATCATTAATATATTTAATTTATTATTATTAAAGCTAACAAATTTAATTTATTTCTACAATATAAACACATAGTTATACCGAAAAGGTATTACTCGTCTTTAAATGAAAATGACATAACACCTATGATTGTTTATACTAATGCAGACGAGGATAAAATAAAAATATTAGCTGATAATCGTAAAAAAGTAGGTGTTTATCGTTGAATTAATAAAAAAAATGGAAATACATACGTAGGTAGTTCTATTAATATAAGTGTTAGAATGTATACTTATTATAGTTTACGTTCTTTAGTTAAAAGTAACAGACTTATTGATAGAGCTCTTTTAAAATATGGATTTTCTAATTTTACTTTGGAGATTTTAGAATATTGTGATGTAAAAAATGTTCTTGAGAGAGAACAATATTATTTAGATATTTTTAAGCCAATTTATAATATTGCTGAAAAAGCAGGTTCAACATTAGGTTATAAACATACGCCTGAATCTCTTGCAAAAATGAGAGATTTTGTATTGAGTGATGAAGTTAGAGCTAGAAAAGCTCTTTCTACTATTAATGCTACAGAAGCAACAAAAATTGCTGTTGTAGTTAAAAATATAAAGACTAATGAAATTTTAGAGTTTGCTAGTTTAACTGAGGCTGGAAAAGCTTTAGGAGTTTCAAAAGCTTCAATTAGTCAAGCATTACTAAAAAATAGACTTTTAAAAAAAACATATTTAATTACAAAAAATAAGAAGATATAAACTATATTATCTGTTAAATGGATAATTTAAAAATTTAAAAATTATTTAGGGAGAAAAATCTCAGCTTTACCTTAGTTAAGGTTAAAGAGATAATGTGTATCGTCGTAAAGATATCCGAAGAATTGTGGTAAGTTAGTGAAAGACAAAACAGACTAGTATAGCTGGTTTTCCGCGAAACCTATGTAAGTAGGTAATTTAATTAACATCTTAGCAGGTACAGAACTGTGATCTCGAGCAAAAACATATTATGTTTTTTGTTTACATCGGGGGATCGTATTGATTTTATCGGAGAGTATTTGCACTCGGAAGGGCAAAGATGAATATTAAATAATCAGACATAGTGCGAGAAGGTTGTATGTCGAAAGGGAAACAGCCCAGAACAAGTGTTTAAGGTTCCAAAATTATTGTTAAGTGAAATTAAGGATGTCTATATCAAAAACAATCAGGAAATAGGCTTAGAAGCTGCCATTTTTTGAAGACCTCGTAACAGAGCACTGATGAATATTAGATAAATACACCGAAAATTTAACGGATCTAAACAATATACCGAAACCTTGTACATGTATAAATTATTAATATATATATTTTATATATGGGGTAGCGGAACAATGGATACATATTAGATTATTTCTTTTAAAGATTTAAAATAAATATAATCCATGAGAGAATGCTGACATGAGTAACGAAAAAGGAATAAATTTCCTCGCCTAAAGCTTATGGTATTTTAATTAAATTTCGGTATCTAAGTTAAATTTATGATAATGTTTATTATTAAACCTAAAAGGGGATATAAATATAATATTTATATTATATTAAAAACGATGATAAAGAGAATTATTTGTTTATAAAACCTTTATATAGTGATAAAGGTTCTGGAAACTATAACAAATATTTATATATATTCTCACTTAATTAATTAAGTAAATAAACCGTACCTAAATACTAACACAAGTAAGCAAGTAGAGAATACAAAGGCGTTTGAGTTAATAATCCTTAAGGAACTCGGCAAATTAACTACCGTAACTTCGGGATAAGGAGGGCCATTATTCTTGATAAATAAAAAAAAATTTTTTTTTATTAACATATCAGGTAAATAAGAGGAAACATAAAATAATGTTGTACGACTGTTTAATAAAAACAAAGCACTCTGCAAAGATAAATAATCAAAGTATTGAGTGTGATGTCTGCCCAATGTCGGCTGGGTAACGGATTTTCTTAATTGAAAAATTAGGTTTTGAAGGATACCCCGATAAATGGCGGCCTTACCTATAAGGGTCCTAAGGTAGCGAAATTTCTTGGCCGTTAAATGCGGTCCTGCATGAATGACGTAACGATACAACAGCTGTCTCGAGGATTAGCTCAGTGAAATTGAAATAGCAGTGAAGATGCTGCTTACCTCTAGATAGACGAGAAGACCCTATGCAGCTTTACTGTTACCAATTATGAACATAGTATGATAATTTCCAGTGTATAAGGTAATAGATTTATGAAATTGAAACACCTTTATTTGTTCTATTATATTCTTTATGATTGGAAGACAGTTTATGCGGGGCACAGATCCCATAAAAAGTACCTGGGTATATCCAAAGTTCATTTTGTAAATATGTAAATAATAATTTACAATAATAATTTATAAAATTTTATAAATTATTATTATTTTATTTTGTTATTAATTATTAATAATTATCCAGTTATTATTGTATTAAATACGATTTTAATTTTAAATTTAGGTAAGATTTTAACTATATGGTAAATAGATGTATATTAAATATTAATCAAATATTTGATTAATATTTATTTATATAAATAAATAAATTAATTTATTTATATGATAATTATTTATACTTTAAAAGTTTAATGGCTAAATCTTGCTTTACTGTTTGACTTACAAGTCTATCAGTCGCGTAAGCGGGGCATATGATCACAAGATGCAGAAAGGAAAGGTCTTGGATTATAGAAAAAGTTACGCTAGGGATTACTTGTTAGTCCTCCAATATTTTGAAATATTGGTAATTATTGGGTAAATTTCAAAAATAACTTATATTATATTAATAATACTTAAGTTTATTTGAAGCGAAGCTTATTTAAGCATTAAAATAAATAAGAACGTTCAACGACTAAAAGGTGAATAATGCTAATAATAATCCTTTATAAACTCCCAATATCTTTATTAACTAAAATATCTTTATGTATAAAAATTAAAGTAGTATAATATTACTTTAATGTAATAAGTTTAAATTTATTTAAACTTATATTATTATATAATATAAATATATTATATTAATAATATTATTATTATTTAAATTAATGTTAAATATTATTAAATCTAAATTAAAAAGAAATTATATAAAAGAAAAAAATTTAAATAAAAATGAATTTATAACTCCTAAAAAATTGGGGTTAATTGTAAGAAATTGAAAAAATAGTATATATGTTTATAATAAAAACACTTTAAAATTAATTCCTGAAGCTAGTAGATTAACTAATAAACTAATAAATTATTATTTTAATTTATATAATTTAAAAAAAGAAATAAAAATATCAAAAATAAAAAGATATTTATTAAAAAAAAGTAGATATATAAAAAAAAAAATTATAACAAAAAATAAAATATTTATTAGTAGTGGTATCTATAAACATACAAATGATTTAGTTAATATTACTATATATTTTTATAATAGACAATTATTAAATTATAATAATTTAATATGAAAAAAATATATGGGATTAATGAAAAAAAAAAAATTAAAACTAAAATTAAAAAATCGTTTATTAAAAGTTAGAAAAATAAGTTTAAGATTATTAAAAAAACATAATAAACAAAAAGAAATTGTTATAAAAGCATTAAATATTAAAAATATAAAAAATTTAAATAGTATAAAATATTTTCAAACTAAAAATTATAAAAAGTTTTTGAAAAAATCTTTTACTTTAATATTAATATATATATATTATAAACAATTAATATACATAAATAAATTTAAATTTAATAATTATTATTTACAAAATTTAGTTAATATAGTAAAAAAAATATATAAAAAAAATATACAATTTAATTTTATAAATGTAAGATATTTTAATTTAAATAGTGATATATTAACAGAATCTTTAGTTTTAAAACTAAAAAAAAATAGAAAAAAATTATTAAAATATTTATATTTAATATTAAGAAAAACAAAAAAAACAACAATAACAGAATTAATAGATCCTAATATTAACGATTTTAAAAATTTAAATTTAAATAATTTTTATTTAGATAGTAATAAAAAAGACATAGATATAGATACAACAAATAATATACTATATAATAATTTATTAAAAAATTTAAAAGATAAAAAAATCAAATATGCTATATTAGAAAAAATTAATTATAAAAAAATAAGAGGTATAAAATTAGAAGCAAGTGGTAGATTAACTAAACGTAACACTGCTTCAAGATCTATATCAAAATTGAAATATAAAGGTAGTTTAAAAAATTACCATTCTTCATTTTCAGGTAGATCTTCTTCTTTATTAAGAGGTAATTTTAGACCTAATTTAGAATATACAAAATTAAATTCTAAAACACAAATAGGATCATTCGGTATTAAAGGTTGAATAAGTGGTATTTAAAAAAAAATATATATAAATATATATATAAATAGTTAATAAAGATAAAGAAATAGTCTGAACCATTTTGAAAAAAATGGAAATAAAAGATAAAAAGCTTTTATGATAACATAAATTGAACAGGCTTATATGCGCAAGAGAGTACAAATTGAGTGCGCTGTTTGGCACCTCGATGTCGGCTTAGCTCATCCACATGAATGCAGAAATCATGAAGGGTTCGACTGTTCGTCGATTAAAGAGCTACGTGAGCTGGGTTTAATACGTCGTGAGACAGTATGGTTTCTATCTTCTAGGGGAAATTAGAGTAAAAAGCAGATAATCCCTTCGTACGAAAGGAGTTGGGAATATTGACCTATGGTTTACCTGTTGTTTATATTAAGGTTAATACTTTCACTAAAGTAATTTAATTATATAGGCATGGCAGGAAAGCTAAGTCAGTTATAGATAAGTGCTGAAAGCATATAAGCACGAAGCTTACTATTGGATACTCTTAAATAAACGTAATATAACATTACGAGTTTATAGGCTTTAATTGTAATAACTTTAATAGTTTTTAGATATAAAGTACTAATTGTTAATATACTAAATATAACTCATATTTAAACATATAATTAAAAATTAGCCTGGTTAGCATAAAAGTAATGCAATCGTTTTGTAATCGATTTAAGTAAGTGCGATACTTGCACTGGGCTTAAAATTTAGACCCAATGGTCAAGTTAGGTTAAGACATAACATTTTCACTGTTAGTGCGAGAGTTCAAATCTCTCTTGGGTTGAAAGAAATTAGCTCAGTGGTAGAGCTGTCGTTTTACACACGAAAGGTCAGGTGTTCGAATCACCTATTTCTTATTTTATGCGAGTTAGTGTAATAGTAGCATATTTGGCTCATGATCAAATGGTTTAGGTGCAAGTCCTAAGTTCGCAAATTCTTATTAAGGCTATAGCTTAATGGTAAAGCCAGCTGCTCATGATAGCTTAGATAAATGTTCGACTCATTTTAGCCTTAATATAAATTATATTTTAATCCGAATGCTGGAATAGGTAGACAGTCTTAACTTAAGATTAAGTGACGCAAGTCGTGAACGTTCGACTCGTTCTTCGGATATAATTTATTATGTAAGGGGTTATAGTTTAATTGGTAAAACTAGGACTTTGCACGTCTTGGACTCAGGTTCGATTCCTGATAACTCCATGTATATAGCTCGAAAAGCTCAATTGGTCGAGCGGAACACTGAAGATGTTTAGGTTATAAGTTCAAGTCTTATTTCGAGCAAAAATACTATAATGGGTATGCTGAAATTTGGTAAACAGGTTCCACTTAGGATGGAATGGTTTTAACTTTGCAAGTTCGAGTCTTGTTACCCATATAATAAAAATTATGTTGTCGACTAATAGGTAAGTCATAAATTTTTGGTATTTACTATTGAGTGTTCGAATCGCTCCAACATAAATATAAGCCAGGATAGTTTAACAGGTAGAACAATAATTTCATGAATTAAGAATGAGAATTCAAATTTCTCTCCCGGCTTAAAAATTTTAATTGTTAATAATAAATTAATAAAATAATAAGAATGAAAAAAAAAATAAATAAATAAAAAAAAAAAATTATTTATTTTTCATATAGGTGGGTATAGTTTAATCGGTAAAACAGCTGTATGTGGCATAGTACATCCTTGTTCAATTCAAGGTATCCTCCTAAAAATATATTATATAAATAAAAATACATAATTTGTAAATTAAATAAAAATAAAGTAGAAATGAATTCCTACGAAAATATTAACCAAAAAGGTTATTTTAATATTACAATGTGAAAAGAAAGATGATTTTTATCATCTAATGCTAAAGATATAGGTACTCTATATTTAATATTTGCTTTATTTTCAGGTTTATTAGGAACAGCTTTTTCTGTTTTAATAAGATTAGAGTTATCTGGTCCTGGTACACAATATATTGCAGATAATCAATTATATAATAGTATAATTACAGCACATGCTATTATGATGATTTTCTTCATGGTAATGCCAGCTTTAATAGGAGGTTTTGGTAATTTTTTATTACCTCTTTTAATAGGAGGTCCTGATATGGCATTCCCTAGATTAAATAATATAAGTTTTTGATTATTAGTACCTAGTTTATTTTTATTTGTATTTGCTACAATCATTGAAAATGGTGTAGGTACAGGTTGAACTCTTTACCCTCCTTTAGCAGGTATACAAAGTCATAGTGGACCTAGTGTAGATTTAGCTATATTTGGTTTACATTTAAGTGGTATAAGTAGTTTATTAGGTGCAATTAATTTTATAACAACTATAATTAATATGAGAAGTCCAGGTATTAAATTACATAAACTTGCTTTATTTGGTTGAGCTGTTGTTATAACAGCTGTTTTATTATTATTATCTTTACCTGTTTTAGCTGGTGCTATAACTATGGTATTAACAGATCGTAATTTTAATACATCTTTTTTTGAAATAGCAGGTGGTGGTGATCCTATATTATACCAACATCTTTTCTGATTTTTTGGTCATCCAGAGGTTTATATATTAATTATACCTGGTTTTGGTATAATAAGTACTGTAATATCAGCTAGTTCAAGTAAAAATGTATTTGGTTATCTTGGTATGGTTTACGCTATGATGTCTATAGGTGTTTTAGGTTTTATTGTTTGAAGTCAATGGCTGGCTTTCCCTATTAGTGATTTTAGGGTAACAAATTTCGCTATATGCTGGAACAGTTTAGTGCTTATAGGTACTTTTTATAGTAAAAATCTTATAAGTTATACTCAATCAGCAGGTAATCTTAATTTCATTATTAATAATGAAATTGACAAGAGCTCCTCAGAGACTACACGCGAAACATCTTTTAATTTTAATAATTTTAAATTAAATTATAATAAAAACATATCTGATGAATGATTATCTTGATTTGTTGGCTTTTCAGAAGGCGATGGTGCCTTTTTAACTTATAAAAATTCTTGCAGTTTTATTATAACTCAAAAAGAAGAAGCTATTTTAAATGATATTCAAAATATATTACAAATTGGTTATGTGAAAAATTTTGGTAAATTTTCTCGTTTTATTGTTAGAAAAAATGAAGATATATTATTTTTAATAAGTATTTTTAATGGTAATATTTTCTTAGCTAAAAGAAAAATACAATTTAAGAATTGATTAAAAGTATTTAATATTCTTGAAATAAATAATGATATAAAACCAAGTTTAAATGATGGATGAATATCTGGTTTAATAGATGCTGAAGGTTGTTTTAATACTACTCTTTTTAAAAGAAAATCTATGAAATTAGGATATCAAGTTAAATTAAGATTTATGATAGATCAAAAAGATTGTTTAGATAATATGATATATTTAAGAGATCTATTAAATATTATGTTAACTTATAGAAAATCTAAAAATGGATTTAGAAATATTCATAGAATAGAAAGTAATTCTTTTGTAAAAATTCCTTTAATTATCAATTATTTAGAGAAGTTTAATCTTAAAACAAAAAAGAAAGAATCTTATTTAAAATGAAAAGAAGTTTATACAATGGTATTAGATAATGAACATTTAAATCAAGAAGGTTTGGATAAAATAAGAATTTTAAGTAAACAAATCAATATAATTACTAGTTTAACTAGAAAATCAGGTAGTGCATAAAAAGATGAAGATATAGTCCACAAAAGTTAAATTAACTTTTTGCACCATATGTATACTGTAGGTTTAGATGTTGATACAAGAGCTTACTTTACTGCAGCAACTTTAATTATAGCTGTACCTACTGGTATTAAAATATTTAGTTGATTAGCTACTTGTTATGGTGGTTCTTTACGTTTAACACCAGCTATGTTATTTGCATTAGGTTTTGTAGTTATGTTTACTATAGGAGGATTAAGTGGTGTAGTATTAGCTAATGCTTCACTTGATATAGCTTTCCATGATACTTATTATGTTGTAGCTCATTTTCATTATGTATTATCTATGGGAGCTGTATTTGCTTTATATAGTGGTTGATATTTTTGAATACCTAAAATATTAGGTTTATCTTATGATATGTTTGCAAGTAAAGTACATTTCTGAATTTTATTTATAGGTGTTAATCTTACTTTCTTCCCTCAACATTTCTTAGGTTTACAAGGTATGCCTCGTCGTATTAGTGATTATCCTGACGCTTTTGCAGGTTGAAATTTAGTAAGTAGTTTTGGATCAATAGTTAGTGTTGTAGCTACATGATATTTCTTAAATATTTTATATCTACAATTAACTCAAGGTGCACCTGTTTCAAGATACCCTTGATTAACTCCTCAATATTTCAGTGATTTATTCCAAACATTATTTAATAGAAATAATAATTCATTAGAATGATGTTTAAATAGTCCACCTAAACCTCATGCTTTTGTAAGTTTACCTTTACAATCTTAATTAAGTATTTATTTATAATTTTAATAAATTTATTAAAATTATAAACATGTTAGTTTAATGGTTAGAATATCGTGCTACGGACACGTTGATATAAGTTCAAATCTTATACATGTTTAATTCTTATTAGCTCAATGGTAGAGCGGAATACTTCTAATATTTTGATCCCAGTTCGAGTCTAGGATAAGAAAATTTATTTTAGCTCTCATAGCTCAAGGGTAGAGCAAAATACTGTTAATATTTGTATAGATGTTCGAGTCATCTTGAGAGCTTATATAAATAAATATATTAATATTTTATAAATAGAGGATACCTCAAAGAAAAGTAACAAAATTATTAATTTGATTGTGTTATTATATGCATTTTTTTATTTTTTTTTTAATATGTTAGTTTAGTTAAATATTGTGTTATGAACACGTTGATATAAGTTCAAATCTTATACATATTAAAGTTTTTATTTAATGTATTTTATTGTTAATAAATCATATATTAATAATTTATAATATAAATATACAATAGAGGATACCTCAAAGAAAAGTAACAAAATTATTAATATATGATTCAAGCAGCAAAAATAATAGGTACAGGTTTAGCTACAACAGGTTTAATAGGTGCAGGTGTTGGTATTGGTGTTGTTTTCGGTGCATTAATTTTAGGTGTAGCTAGAAACCCTACATTAAGAGGTCAATTATTTTCTTACGCTATATTAGGTTTTGCTTTTGCTGAAGCAACAGGTTTATTCGCTTTAATGATGGCATTCTTATTATTATATGTTGCTTAATAAAGTTTTCTTTATTGATTAAATTATGGATATCATATTTGCTTTATATAATGGTTGATACTTTGAACACCTAAAATATTAGGTTTATCTTATGATATGTTTGCAAGTAAAGTACATTTCTGAATTTTATTTATAACTTGGGTATCAGATAGTTTTAAACGTTATTATATATATAAGAGTAAAGCTGTTTAAATGTTTAAATTAGAATAAAAATAAAAAAAAAAAAATAAAAATAAAAATGCCTTTAATAAATTTTTTTTTTAATGATATAATAAAATTAGACGCACCTACACCTTGAGGTTTATTCTTTCAAGATAGTGCTACACCTCAAATGGAAGGTATAGAAGAATTACATAATAATATAATGTTTTATTTAGCTATTATATTATTTACAGTTACATGAATGATGGTAACAATAATAAAAAATTTTGTATCATCTAAATCCTTAATTTCTCATAAATATATGAATCATGGTACATTAATAGAATTAATCTGAACAATAACTCCAGCAGTTATATTAATACTTATTGCTTTTCCTTCATTTAAATTATTATATTTAATGGATGAAGTAATGGACCCTTCATTAGTTATATATGGAGAAGGTCATCAATGATATTGAAGCTATCAATATCCAGATTTTACTAATGCGGATGGTGAATTTATAGAATTTGATTCATATATTGTACCTGAAACAGATTTAGAGGAAGGAACTTTAAGAATGTTAGAGGTAGATAATAGAGTTATTGTACCGGAATTAACACATACTAGATTTGTATTTTCAGCAGCTGATGTTATACATTCTTTTGCTTGTCCTGCGTTAGGTATAAAATGTGATGCATACCCTGGAAGATTAAATCAAGCATCTGTATATTTAAATAGACAAGGTACTTATTTTGGACAATGTTCAGAAATATGTGGAATACTACATAGTTCTATGCCTATTGTTATACAATCTGTAAGTCTTAAAAAATTCTTATTATGATTACGTGATCAAATGGGAGATTAAATTATAATATCTTATAATTAAATATATAAATTTAAATCTAAAAAAAGCAAAATTTATGAATACATCAATAATACTTTTTTTAATAGGAATTTTAGGTTTTGTTTTAAATAGAAAAAATTTAATTCTAATGCTTATTTCTATAGAAATAATGTTACTTTCTGTTACATTTTTAATATTAATTAGTTCTTTAAATTTTGATGATATATTAGGTCAAACATTTGCTATTTATATTATTACAATAGCTGGTGCAGAATCAGCTATAGGTTTAGGTATTTTAGTTGCTTTTTATAGATTAAGAGGTAGTATAGCAATAGAATATAGTTAATGTATTTAGTTATTATATTATTACCTTTGTTAGGTTCTATAGTTTCAGGTTTTTTTGGTAGAAAAGTAGGTGTAAAAGGAGCACAAATAATAACAAGTAGTTTAATTATTATTACTACTTTATTAGCCATAATAGCTTTTTTTGAAGTAGGTTATAATAATATCCCTATAGAAATAAATCTTATGAGATGAATAGATTCAGAATCTTTATATGTTTTATGAGGTTTTTATTTTGACAGTTTAACTGTTTGTATGTTAATACCTGTATTAATAGTTTCTAGTTTAGTACATATATATTCTATAGGTTACATGAGTCATGATCCTCATGTACAAAGATTCTTTAGTTATTTAAGTTTATTTACTTTTATGATGATTGTACTTGTTACAGCTAATAATTATCTTTTAATGTTTTTAGGTTGAGAAGGTGTAGGAGTTTGTTCATATCTTTTAGTAAATTTTTGATTTACTAGAATAGCTGCTAATCAAAGTTCAATTTCAGCTTTTTTAACTAATAGAGTAGGAGATTGTTTTTTAACAATAGGTATGTTTATGATTATATGATCTTTTGGTAATATAGATTATAGTACAGTATTTTCTTTATCACCTTATATTAATCAAAATGTAATAACTTTAATAGGTATATGTTTATTAATAGGTGCTATGGCTAAAAGTTCTCAAGTAGGTTTACATGTTTGATTACCTATGGCTATGGAAGGTCCAACTCCTGTTTCTGCATTAATACATGCTGCAACTATGGTTACAGCAGGTGTATATTTATTAATGCGTTCTTCACCTTTAATAGAATATAGTAGTACTGTTTTATTATTATGTTTATGATTAGGTGCAATAACTACAGTATTTAGTAGTTTAATAGGTTTATTTCAACAAGATATTAAAAAAGTTATTGCTTATAGTACAATGTCTCAATTAGGTATGATGGTTATAGCTATAGGTTTATCATCTTATAATTTAGCTTTATTTCATTTAGTTAATCATGCATTTTATAAAGCTCTTTTATTTTTAGGTGCTGGTGCTGTTATACATTCTGTAGGAGATAACCAAGATTTTAGAAAATATGGAGGTTTAAAAGCATTTTTACCTTTAGTTTATTCTGTAATGTTAATAGCTTCACTTAGTTTAGTAGCTATACCATTTATGACAGGATTCTATTCTAAAGATTTTATATTAGAATCTGCTTATGGTCAATACTTTATATCTAGTACTATTGTTTATTTTATAGCTACTATAGGTGCTATGTTTACTACATTATATTCAGTTAAAGTTTTATATTTAACATTTTTAACTAATCCTAATGGATCTTTAAATAGTTATAAACATGTAGATTCAGGTAATATGTTCATAAATTTACCTTTAATTATTTTAGCTATTTTTTCTATTTTCTTTGGTTATATTACTAAAGATATATTTATTGGTTTAGGTACTGGTTTTTATACAGATAATAGTTTATTTATACATCCTAGTAATGAAATTATGTTAGATACTGAATTTGCTGTACCTACTATTTTTAAATTATTACCTTTTATATTTACTATTAGTTTAAGTTTTATTGCTTTTATTTTTTCTGAATTCTTTGGTAAAATACTTATAAAATTTAAATATTCTAATTTAGGTTATACTATTTTTAGTTTTTTAAATCAAAGATTTTTAATTGAATTTTTTTATAATAAATATATTACTGATATTGTTCTTAAATTAGGAGGTCAAACAACTAAAATTTTAGATAAAGGTTCTGTAGAATTATTAGGGCCTTATGGTTTAGAAAAATCTTTATTAAGATTAAGTAATAATATTAGTAGTTTAAGTACTGGTGTTATTACATCTTATGCTTTATATATTTTAATAGGTTTAATCTTCTACGTATGTTTATTATATTTTAGTTTTATTGATAATAATATCTTTTTCTTAATATTATTCGCTATTTTTTTTACTATAAACAATAAATAATTTATGTTAATACTTTCTATTTTTTTATTAATATTATCTAATTCCTTTAGTTTAAAGCGTGATATATCTATATATTATTCTAGAATAGGTATAGTTATACAATTATATTGTATATTTTTTTGTTATAACAATTTATTTCTTTCTTATTTAGATTTAGGTGTTGGACTTTTTGGTGGTTTATTTAATATATCATCTTTATCTATTATTTTTCATATTTTTATTTTTTTACTAACTTTATTTATTTTAAATTTAACTGGGTTTTACCCTAGAAAATATTGATCTCCTCAATATTTAAGTTTATATAAATTATTATTTACTAAATTAAGATTATTTGTATCTAATATTTTAAATAAAAAAGGTGAACAATATACTATAATTGAATATACTTTAATTATATTATTTATTGTAACAGGTAGTATTTTTTTAATATCTAGTAGTGATTTTATTTCTCTTTATTTATCTTTAGAGTTACAGAGTTATGGTTTATATTTATTATGTACATTATATAGAAATTCTGAATCTTCTACAGCATCAGGTTTAACTTATTTTTTATTAGGTGGTTTATCTTCTTGTTTTATTCTATTAGGTATTGGTTTAATTTATGCAAATTCTGGAACAACTTATATAGATAGTTTTTATATAATTTCTAATTTATCTAATATTATTAATTTTAATGAAGTAAATACTATTTATTTAGATTTAACTAAATATATTCCTTATTGTTTATTATTAATTACTATTGGTTTTTTATTTAAAATGTCTGCTGCACCTTTCCATTTCTGATCTCCTGATGTTTATGATGGTATACCTACTATTGTTACAACTTTTGTTGCTATTATACCTAAAATATCTATATTAGTTATTTTATTACATTTAGTTCATTTTTCTAGTTATATTTTTATTTCTACTGAGTATAGTTGAACTTCTAGTTTATTAGTTAGTAGTTTATTATCTTTAATTATAGGTACTGTTTTAGGTTTAACTCAATTTAGGATTAAAAGATTATTTGCTTATAGTACAATATCTCATTTAGGTTTCCTATTATTAGCTTTAACTATTAATAGTGTTGAATCTATACAATCTTTTATTTTTTATCTTATACAATATAGTTTATCTAATTTAAATGCATTTTTTATATTAATTAGTATAGGTTATACTTTATTTTTCTTTATTAATAAAAATATTAGTTATATTAATCTTTTAGATAAAAATAATTCACCTGTTCAGCTTTTAAGTCAAATAAAAGGTTATTTTTATATAAATCACACATTAGCTTTGAGTTTAGCTATTACTTTATTCTCTTTTGCAGGTATACCACCTTTAGTAGGTTTCTTTGCTAAATTAATGGTATTATCAGCTGCTTTACAAAATGGTCTTATTTTTATTACATTAATAGCTGTTTTAACTAGTGTTATAAGTGCTGTTTATTATTTAAATATAGTAAAAATTATGTTTTTTGATTTACATTCTTATAAATTTAGTTCAAATTTATTTAATTTACAAATTCCTGCAGAAATTATAAAAAATAATAAAGTTATAGAAACTATAGATTTCAAATCTAAGATTTCTTTATCAAATTCTTTATCTATAACTATTTCTATTTTAACTTTATTTATTTTATTCTTTATGCTTATGCCTGATCAGTTATTACATTTATCTAATTTATTATCTATTATATTATTTACACCTAATTTATTTTAGTTATATAAATTAATTTAAATAGAATAGAGAAAAAAAAAATTATTTTAGAGTTTTTATTTATTTATTTATTTTAAAATGAGAATTTTTAAAAGTCATCCTTTATTGAAATTAGTTAATTCATATTTAATAGATTCTCCTCAACCATCTAATATTAGTTATTTATGAAATTTTGGTTCTTTATTAGCTTTATGTTTAGTTATACAAATAGTTACAGGTGTTACTTTAGCTATGCACTATACACCTAATATATTAGAAGCTTTTGACTCTATAGAGCATATTATGCGGGACGTAAATAATGGATGATTAATACGATACTTACATTCAAATACAGCATCAGCTTTTTTTTTCCTAGTTTATTTACATATAGGTAGAGGTATTTACTATGGTTCATATAAAGCACCTAGAACTTTAACTTGAGCAATAGGTACTATATTATTTGTTGCTATGATGGCTACAGGTTTCTTGGGTTACTCACATAGCCCAAAATGACTTAATAATAAAATAAATAATAATATTATAATAAATAATAAAAGATTATTAAATAATAATAATCTAATAAATAAAAATTTTTTACTTATAAATAAAGTAAAAAATAATAAAAATTATTCAACATATACACCTTCGAAAAATATTTCAAAAGAATTAGAAGATTCAATACTAGAATTAGGTATAAACCCTGTTTATGTATATGAAAACTTAGAATTAGAATCTACTAGAAAAAATATATATGAAGATGTTAAAAATTTAAGTGGTATATATATGATTTTTAACAAAATAACTAAAGACTATTATATAGGTTCTGCTTCAACTAAAAGATTTTTTCCTAGATTTTGTAATCATTTAATTTATTTTATAGGTAGTAAAATAGTTAAATTAGCTGTTAAGAAATATAAATTAAATAATTTTGCTTTTTTAATACTAGAACTATATCCTAATATTGTTACTAAAGATAATAATAAAGAATTAATAGATTTAGAAGATAGTTATTTAAAATTATTATTACCTAATTATAATATATTAACAGAGGCAGGTTCTAGTTTTGGTTATAAACATACTGAAATTGATCGTCAGAAAATGAAAGATATATATTCAAACGAAAGACGTGAAAAGATAGGTAATTTAAATCGAAATAAAAAATTATCTATAGAAACTATAGAAAGAATGCGTAATTCAGCATTAAAAAGATTACCTATGTCTGAAGAAACTAGAAAAAAAATAGGAGTAAACAGCAGTAAACCTGTTATATTATATAATTTAGATAGAACTATATATGGTAAATATGATAGTATTTTAGAAGCTGCTAATGCTATAAGTTGTAATGAAAAAACAATAAGAAGAGCCTTAAAAACTGAAAAAAAATTTGTTAAAAGGCAATGAATAGTAGAGTATTCAAATGAAACTAAGTAAATTATTATTATTATTATAATGTTATTATTATTATTATTATTAAGTTATAGTCCCATGAGTAAAAATCTTTTAGCAATTTTTATAGAAAATAAAAGATTAAAGTGGTATAACCCGACAGGGTTATAAAATAGTCTATGATTATTTGGCAATGTTAGTGAAAACGGTTAAAGAAGTATGAATACTTTTAGATCGTCGGTTTTATAAAAGATCGCTACAGACTGGGTCACTAATGGGTGTCTGAAATTGATGCTTAATGCACAGTCGAAACTTTTAGTTAATATATTATTTATTAATTAATAGAATATACGAATTCAAAGTTATTCTAGCTTTATTTAAAATAAAGTAAGTATGTATGTTTTACCTTATGGTCAAATGTCTTTATGAGGTGCTACTGTAATTACTAATTTAATGAGTGCTATACCTTGAGTAGGTCAAGACATAGTTGAATTTATATGAGGAGGTTTTTCTGTTAATAATGCTACTCTAAATAGATTCTTTTCTTTACATTTTGTATTACCTTTTGTTTTAGCTGCATTAGCCTTAATGCATTTAATAGCATTACATGATACTGTAGGATCAGGTAATCCATTAGGTGTTTCAGGTAATTACGATAGATTACCTTTTGCTCCTTATTACATATTTAAAGATTTAGTTACTATTTTTTTATTTTTTTTTGTTTTATCTATTTTTGTTTTCTTTATGCCTAATGTATTAGGTGATTGTGAAAATTATATAATGGCTAATCCTATGCAGACACCATCAGCTATCGTTCCTGAATGATATTTATTACCTTTTTATGCTATTTTAAGATCTATACCTTCTAAAATAGTCGGTGTTATAGCTATGTTTAGTGCTATACTTATTTTATTATTATTACCTATTTTAGATAGATCTGAATTAAGAGGTATACAATTTAGACCTTTAAGTAAAATAGCTTTCTATGTATTTGTTGCTAATTTCTTAATTTTAGCTAAATTGGGAGCTAAACATGTTGAAGATCCTTTTATCGTTTTTGGTCAAATAAGTACTATTTTATATTTTTCACATTTCTTAATAATAATACCTGTTATAAGTCAAATTGAAAATATATTAATGAATATAGGATTAAATAATTCTAAATAGTAAAAAAAAATTTTTATTAAATAATTTTATAGTGTTGTTTTACTTTTTTTTATTAAAAATTTATTATTATTATTATATGACAAGTACTACATTTTTCTTTTTTTTAATACCTATTTTGGCTATAGTTTTATTAGTTATAAATTTACTTTTTTCTTTGCATAATCCTTATCAAGAAAAGGATAGTGCTTTTGAATGTGGGTTTCATTCATTTTTAGGTCAAAATAGAACACAATTTAGTATATCTTTTTTTATTTTTGCTTTATTATTTCTTTTATTTGATTTAGAAATTTTACTAGTTTATCCTTATGTAGTTAGTGCTTATTTTAATGGTTTATACGGTTTAATTATTATGTTATTATTTTTCTTAATATTAACTTTAGGTTTTGCTTTTGAATTAGGTAAAAATGCATTAAAAATAGAAAGTAAACAAATGTACAGTTTTGATACAAAAACTTGAAAAGGTTTCTCTTTAATATATAAATAATTTATATATATATATATTTTAGATTTTAGGAGTTTGTGCAGAAGGTTCTGTATTTTGACTGCAAATCGAAATTTAGGGATTCGAGTTCCCCTAACTCCTTTTTTTAATATTAAATATTTATTTAATACTATATTGTTTCTAGATATTATAAATATAATTATTCTTTAATTATATAAATAAAAATTTATATAATTATTGTTTTAACTTAAATTAAATGAGTTATATTATATCTGTTCTTGAAAATTTATTAGTAGTAGTTCCTGCTTTATTAATTGTTGCATTTGTTACAATATCAGAAAGAAAAACAATGGCAAGTATGCAAAGAAGATTAGGACCTAATATTGTTGGTTATTATGGTTTATTACAAGCTTTTGCGGATGCATTAAAGTTATTACTTAAAGAATATGTTTCACCTACACAAGCTAATATTGTATTGTTTTTTTTAGGTCCTATAATTACATTAATTTTTTCTTTATTAGGTTATGCTGTTATACCTTATGGTTTAGGATTATATGTATCAGATTTTAATTTAGGTATATTATATATGTTAGCTGTATCTTCATTATCTACTTATGGTATATTACTTGCAGGTTGATCTGCTAATTCTAAATATGCTTTTTTAGGATCTTTAAGAAGTACAGCTCAATTAATTAGTTATGAATTAATATTAAGTTCTGTAATATTATTAATAATATTATTTACTGGTAGTTTAAATTTAACTGTTATTATAGAAAATCAAAAAGCAGTATTTTTTTTATTACCCTTATTCCCTTTATTTATTATATTCTTTATAGGTTGTATAGCAGAAACTAATAGAGCTCCTTTTGATTTAGCTGAGGCTAAGCTGATTTGGTCTCATTAAAGATCATAAATTGCTGAAAAACCTAATATATGGCAATCAGCAGGGAATAATTTTATTTAAATTAACCTTCAGAGACTAAACATGATCATTTAATATGTTAAATATTAAATAAGATATAGTCCAAACTTATATGAAAATATAAGATTAATATTAATAAAAATTATTTATTAATTCAAATCTTTATAATAAATATTCTTATAATTATTATTGTTTTAATCGCACAAAATTAAAAAGTTTTATTCATCTAAACCAATTAATAATAATTTGAATATAAAACCTATACCTATCTTAACTTTAAATGAATTAGATAATAAAAATTATAGAAATTCGTTCAGATAAATTTTAAAAGGTAAAGGTGATATTTATTTTTTTTTTTTACTATTGACAATAAGCAATATATAGGTAGTGCTAAAAATTTATATATTAGATTAAATGAATATTTATATAATAAAAAGTCTAATATAAATTTATAAAGAGCATTATTAAATATGGATTGAATAATTTCCATTTAATTGTTTATGAATATTTTATTTAACAAAAATAATAAGTCATAAAGATTTAACTACTTTAAACAAGTTATCTAAAATCATTTTATCCTACAACTTTACATAATTTTAAGTTATAAGCTAATAGTATGTCAGGTTATAAACATACTAAATAAGCTATATAAAAAATTGAAATAATATTATAAAGATAAAAATAATCAATCTATGTAAGGTAAAACTCATATTGATCAAGCTTTAAATTTAATTAGTATACCAGGTGAATTAAATCCTATGTAAGGTAAAACTCATACTGATGAAACTAAAAATCTTATGTCTAAAATAATAAATAAGTATTTAAAGGTGTAGGTATATATTTGATTTAAATAATAATTTAATTGAAAAATTTGATAATAATGTTCAATTAGTTAATTATTTAGGTATATTTAAAGTAACTATAGGTAAATATATGAATAATAATTTAATTTATAAAAATATTTATCTTTTTAAACCTATAGATTAATAAAAATTTCTATTAAAGCTGGAATCAGAATTAGTTAGTGGTTTTATGACAGAACACTCTGCTGTTATATTTGTATTTTTCTTTTTAGCTGAATATGCTAGTATTGTTTTAATTTGTATATTAACAAGTGTTTTATTTTTAGGTGGTTATTTAAATTTTATACCTTCTATTCTTATAGATCTATTTTTTAATTTAATTAATTTTGATGAAAAATTTTTATATGATTATTCTAATTTTTTATATGGTTGTTCTATTTTTTTAGAAGGTTGTTCTAGTTTTAATTTAGCTTTAAAAACAAGTTTATTAATATTTATATTTATTTGAGTAAGAGCTTCATTTCCTAGAATTAGATTTGATCAATTAATGTCTGCATGTTGAACTATTTTACTACCTATAATAATTGCCTATATTATATTAATACCTTGTATTGTTTTAGGTTTAAATATATTATCTTTTAATTTATCATTATAATTTAATATTTAATTAAACTAAAAAATAAATAAATATATATATATTATATACTTATTTATTAGCCTTACAGATATATAAGGTGTTACATTAGATTATAAATATAATCTTGAGGGAATTGAATTGAATATTTTAAGTTTTATGTTTTCACTTTTTTCGTTATTAATCATTCCTATTATTGGAATATTTTTTATTTTTTTTGAAACTTCTTATGGTTTAATTGGTATAACTAGTAAGCGTATAAAAACTATAGGTTTAATTAGTTCTATTATAAATTTAATTGTATCTTTAATAATATTTATTTTATTTGATTTTAGTAGTAAACAATTTCAATTTATTCAAATTGAAGAATATTATAAACTAAATTCTTTTGATATATATTTAGGTTTAGATGGTTTATCTATATATTTTGTATTATTAACTACTATTATAATACCTATTTCATTAATATCTAATTGAAATTCTATACAAGAAAAGAATGTATTATCTTTTGTAGTTATAATATTATTATTAGAAACATTATTATTAGCTGTTTTTTTAGTTTTAGATATATTATTATTTTACATATTTTTTGAAAGTATTTTACCTCCTTTATTTTTATTAATAGGATTGTTTGGTTCTAGTGATAAAGTTAGAGCTAGTTTTTATTTATTTTTATATACATTGCTAGGTTCTTTATTTATGTTACTTTCTATTATAACTATGTCATCTATTATGGGTACAACTGATTTTGATGCATTATCAAAAGCAAATTTTAGTTATTATACACAACTTTTTTTATTTATAGGTATATTTATATCTTTTGCTGTTAAAACTCCTACCATTTTTTTAAATACTTGATTATTAAAAGCTCATGTTGAATCTCCTTTAGCTGGTAGTATTATTTTAGCTGCTATAGTTTTAAAATTAAGTTTATATGGTATATTTAGATTAATATTACCTTTATTACCTAAAGCTTCTATAGATTATACTTATATAGTTTATGTTATAGGTGTAATAACTATTTTATATGCTAGTTTTAGTACTTTAAGAACTATAGATATTAAAGAACTTATAGCTTATTCATCTGTGTCACATGCAGCTGTTTATTTATTAGGTGCTTTTAGTAATACTATACAAGGTATAGAAGGTGCTATTTCTTTAGGTTTAGCTCACGGTTTTGTTTCTTCAGGTTTATTTATTTGTGTAGGTGGAGTTTTATATGATAGATCTTCTACTAGATTAATTACTTATTATAGAGGTATGACTCAATTAATGCCTATTTTCTCTATACTATTCTATATTTTATCTTTAGGTAATTGTGGTTCACCACTTACTTTAAATTTTGTAGGTGAATTTATGTCTTTATATGGAGTATTCGAAAGAATGTCTGTATTAGGTGTATTAGCTAGTAGTTCAATAATTTTTTCTGCAGCCTATACCATATTTATGTATAATAGAATAGCTTTTGGGGGTAAATATTCTTCTTATTTCTTTAACTATGTCAATGATTTAAGTAAAAGAGAATTTGTATTATTATTATCTTTAGTTGTATTTACTGTATTGTTTGGTATATACCCTGCTCCAATTTTAGATGGTTTACATTATTCTGTTTCATCTTTAGTCTATAATTTTTAATAAATAATCTCCCTTAAAATAAAAATCTTACTTTTTTTTTTATGTTTTCTATTAAGTTATAATTTTTTTTATAAATATATACAACTAAATATGCCACAATTAGTTCCATTTTTTTTTGTAAATCAAACATTATTCACTTTAGTAATATTAATTAGTTTATTCTATTTATTTAGTAGTATTATTTTACCATGATTTGTTCGTTTATTTGTTTCACGTTTATATATATATAAATTATAACTTAATAATAAAACTTTTTTTTCATATATAGTTATATTTTATAATATAAATTTTTTACTCCTTTTACATGTTACATAGATATATTTTAGATTATTAATCTAAAAATTGATAAATTTATTTGATGAAAA